AGATAACCAGGTTATTTACTTAAATAGATAAAATTAACTACATAAATCTAGAATAAGTTCTAGATTTATGTAGTTAATTTTAAAATATCTTCGATTGAAATTTTTGAATTTATGTTTAAAAATAAAAAGGTTACATATTTAATTCATAATTGAATGATACGCCGCTATGGTGAAATTGGTAGACACGCTGCTCTTAGGAAGCAGTGCTAGCGCATCTCGGTTCGAGTCCGAGTAGTGGCATATCTTTAGTTATAAATATAACGAATTAATTGGATTGAAATTTTTTATTCTTTATGATAATTTCAATTATTGAACATCTACTCAATTCCAATTTTGTTTTCAATTACTTTAACTTCAATTTATTTTTGAATAAATTTAGTTTATAAAATTGGAAAATTTTATGATTTCGCAGATAGGGGTATGTTTATTACTTTAGTGCTTTTTTGCTTATTTATTACATTTATTTGGCACATTTTCCCTTAAGTGACTTATATAAATATAAATAATTTTCTTTTATTTATTGGAGTCCATCTTTTATTAACAATATTTCATATTTTAAAAATAATGTAAAATTATTACGCAAAATAACCAATTCTAGTATTAGTTTTAGTCATATTTTTGCTACTTTAAAATGTGTGTTTTTTTTATAGTTTGGATATGTTATTTTGGAGTAAATTTACTAAAATTAGGTCTTCATAGTTATGGTTTTGTCCATCAGTATAATATGGATACAATTAAAGGAAAAAAGACTTTGTAAAGATACTTAAACCAAAAAACGCGTACTCTGAAATAGAAAACTTACATAGGTTTTTGAGGGCACCTATTCAGTTAAAAAAACTGAATAAGCTAATTTTTATATACTAAGGGCCCTCCAATACTAAAAAAATAAGTTGGACAAGCCAATTCATATCTCTTACAACCTATACAGTTTTTCGTTCTTGGTACTGAAGCAATTTGTTTAGCTTTACATCCAGTCCGCTATAAAAAATTAAAAATTGGTAGGGCAGGATCAAACACATTGAGTACATCCCAAAAATCTTTATATTTTATATAATGGGACATTTAATATATCCAGTAATTAATTAATCTATTAGTCTTAATTTTTTTGCTAATTTATGATTTAGAAAATTTCTTAATTTATAATTTATATTAATATAGTACTAAATTGAAAAAAAAAATTAGCTAATACTTTCATATTATATAAAGTTTTTATTTGAGTAGTTGTCCATTTCGCTATCTCATTTTTCATAAACTAATAAATTAATGGAAACAAATAATTGAAAAATATTTAAAATTCAAAATGAATCTTTTTTTGTCTCTCGAATTTTTAATCTCAAAATTAAATCATTATAACAAGATCGATTTTTTTTTAATAAATAAGCCAACAGTCGTTGACGTTTTCCCAACATTTTATGTAAACCCCTTTGCGATAAATAGTCTTTTTTGTGAAATTTTAAATGGTCAGTCAGTTTGTATATTTTTTTTGTAAAATTTACTATTTGAAATTCAATAGATCCCCTGTTTGTTTTTCCAAAAATAATTTTTTGTTTTATCATAAAAAAAGATTCCTCCTTACTTAAAACTAAAATCTTTGATGATACGGCAAATCTGGTTAAAACCCCATTTTTAATAGATAAGGGTATAGCTACAAATTTCAATTTTACATCTAATCTAGCAAATATTAAAAAACGTGTTAATCATTAATATGTTTAAAGGTTTAATGCCTTTATTTAGTTAGATACATTTATACTACCTACCCTGCAACAAGTTAGACACGGTAGATAGGAATACTACTAAAAAATTTTCAAGGGTAAATACATAAAAATTCTTAACATACTAAAACGACTCCCATTATTGGTATCAAACCAATATCGATTCATACAAGCTAAATCTTCAAATCGAGAATTGGGCCAAATAAAACATTCAATAGTGTTTTTTTGTTCGTCCCAAAATTTCGCACATTTTTTTTCAAAAACCGAAAGATCAATATCTGGATTCTTACACTTATTTAGATTTGAATTTAAATAAATCAAAGTTCGTAATTCTCTACGACGTCTGGACGATAAAATATTTTCTGGAATAAGAGAGGCTCCATTATCATTCTTTGAAATTTTAATTATTTCTTGGTCTTGAGATGGGTATTTTATTTTATGAACCAAGGAAAGATTGATTAATTTATACATAAGATACTTTCCATTCTTATTAATGGAAAAAGGGATGGGCTCAAAATTAATACTTTTTTCTTTTAGAAATTCTGGAACACCCATATCCTCAAGTACTTCCATGGTAAGATCTTTTATTCCAACCTCTGGCATTACATATAAATTAAGCTTTTGCTTTTGAATATAAGATAGTAGCATTTCATTTTCATCAATTATTCGAAACAGAAGACATAATGTCTGTATATTTTTGAAGCCACTTTTCTTGAAAATAAACTCCCCTCGTAATTGAAAACTTAAATGCTTTTTAAGAAAGGATTTTATATATGCTAATTGTGGATCTTCCTCAGTTTCATCTTTTTTTTGATTCACAATTTCCTTATTCTCTTGATTTTCATTTTTACTTTTTTGTTTAGTATTAGTTTCATCTTTCTTATTATCTTTATTTTCCGTTTTACTTTTTTGTTTATTTTTATTTTTAGCCTCATCATTCTTTTTTTTTATCTTAGTTTGATTTTGTTGTTTATTTCTAAATTTACTAAAAGTTAATTTTGAAAGGAGTAATTGACTATTTAAAATCCATGGTTTAAGTTTATATACATTAAGAAGTGACACAAATTCAGGAAAAAACCATAATTCCATATTTCTTACGGGATAATTTAATAGTCCTTTATTAAGATTAAGTCCCATCCAATCAATTAAAGAATGTTTAGAATTGAATTTATTTATTTTGCTGTTTTTTTCAATACAAGGAAATAAAAGTTCTTTCTCCTTTTTGAAAATTTGATCAATAAATTTCATTAATTCCATTTCTTCGCGTAATTCAAAATTATAGGGTTTAATTGGATTACCGCGGCAAGCAAGTGGGATCCAAGATTCAATATTGACTTTTTTTTGAAGAGAAAAATCTATATTTTCAAAACTTAAATATTTTCTATCAAGATCCTTTTCTATATATGGAATATCAATTGTCTCTATTTTTCCTATTAAATTTTTAACCAAAATATTTCTAGTTATCGCAAATAAGAAGTTTTGCGACATGGCTTTATTATATGAAATTTGTTGTCGTTTCATTGATGAAATGGTTGATGGATCAATAAACTTGATTTTCTTGAAAATCGCACAACWAAATTAATGAATTTGGATGATAAAATATCATATCTGTAGCATTTTTCAAAATTATCTTTTTGATATTTATTTAATATTGAGTTGGTACCTTTTCGTTTTTTTGAATTCCATTTATCTTTATCTAAAGATTTTTGGGTAAACTTGCTGTATTGATTAATTTTCTTTTGCCATTTTTGTTTTTTTGCGATGAAACTAGACCAGAGAATTTTAGATAAAGTATACTGAGCATTAACTCTTAACCAATTTTTCCATTGACGTGTTCTAAGTTGTGGAATTTTTGTAGTAATCCCTTCAATTTGAATCAATCCATATGTAGCAAAAGATTCTTTTATTTTTGTTTTAATGAACGTAGATGTTCCCTGATGGTTCAGACCAAATCTTACTTTAGATATGTTAAAAATGTCCCTTTGCTGCGATATTTTGTAAAGTACATATGCTTGTGACAAGTCCGATAAATTATTAAAAGTTGTTGACTTTTGCTGCCTTTTTGTCTTTAAACTAAAGTGAAATTCCTTGCGTACTTTTTTATTTTTTGAGCAATCTTTATCAATTAAGCGTTGTTTTGATTCGTCAAACATTTTATTAATTAATCGGCAAATTGATAAGGTATTAAAAATGAAAACATTATATATTTTTTGAATAAAAAATTTTAGGAAATATTGAAATAAAGGCAAATTATCAATTAATTTAAATTTTTTTATTTTAAAACTATTTTTTGAAAAGATCATATCAAATTCTTGCAGTATCTTTTTTCTCTCTTCAGTAATTTCTTCTAGTTTTGTTTTGATTATAATTGTCCTATTCATGATAGCTTTTAGTTTTTCCTGTTGACCAAATTTAAATTGATTCAAAGGTTTATTCAACAAATCATTAGTTACGTGATACACATTTTGCTCATCCATTATACTCGGGTATAGTGTTTTTTTTTCTTTTGAAAATGGAACAACTTTAATTTTTCTAAAACTTTTGTCAAGTTCCATTAAAATGGGCTTAAAAAAAGAAGCTGTTTTCCGTGGTCTACCAAAAATGTGGTCTGTTTCTTGTCCCCAAATTGTTAAAAAACAAAAATTCTCACTTGCAGGTAATGTTTTTTTATCTTGGTTCCAAGGTTTTAGACAGAAAGGAGATATAATTTTTATCTGAATACCTTCTGTCAACCAATTTCTCGGAAATTCGTTTTCCCCTAATGGAATACCATTATATGTACATGGAACATGAGTCTCTTTCTTTAATTCTTCAAAATCTTCAGACCATTCAGAAATTTGAAATAATAATATGCGTACAATATTTTTGATAATTATAAATGATGGTAATATAATATTTTTCCGTAAATTTGATTGGGTTACTAATAATAAACCCCTTAGTCCTTGAGTAAGTTCACAACTATCCCAGGCTTCTGCTATTTCTATTCGTTCTCTTGCCTCACGGCGTTTTTTGTCTTTCGTTTTTATTTTGTTATTTGTATTTTCTAAAAACTCACATTCTTTTCGTCCCGACCAAGTTATAAAAAGTTGTTTCAATTTAACTAGGCCTGATAAGAAAGAAAAAAAGTTTTTTTTTTTACGCCTTTCAAAAAAAAGCGGAGAGTGCACATTTCCCTTAAAAAAATCCGTAATTACTATTTTACGTCTTAATGGTCGCATAGAGTCTTTTATTAAGCCATGACGAAAATCAGATTGATGAGAGTATCGTATTGAATAACTCTTATCATCT